CCAATTTTTTTTTTCTCCTTATTCGTCAGGAAAGACAAGAAAATTTCAGGGTAGCAAATATTCTCTAGAATTTCTCGTAGATTCGAACCCATAGCTGCTGATAGAACTAGAATAGATACTTTCTGTTTCCTACTCACACGAGCCCATATCCTTGCTTTTCTATCAATCTCTAATTCGAATCTTCCCCCCCAATCAGATATTATGGTGCCTGTATAGACCGAAATTCCGTTATGGCCCAATTCTGACCGATAATAGATACCGGGACTTTGCAATATTTGATTGATGACAATTCTGTATATTCCGTTTACTATAGAAGTTCCCAAAGAATTCATTAGAGGAATGTTTCCAATAAAAATAGTTTGTTCCTGCATGTCCCCTCGGCTTTTCCAAATTAATCCTGCGGATACATATAATTCAGAAGAATACGTGAATGATTCATATACAGCATCTCTTTCTTTTAGCAAGGGTTCTACCAATTGATATGTTTCCACAAATAATTGAAATTCAATTTCTTGATCTGTATCTTCAATTTTTGGAAACTTATAAAGCTCTTCTGTTAAGCCCTGATCAATGAACCTACAAAATCCTTCAAATTGTATCTGATTCAACCCAGGTATTGTAGACATTCCTGCATTTCCATCTCCGAGCATTTTGAATTTCCCATTTATCAAAAAATCCCATTCGTTTCTCATTCTGCATCGATTCATATGATTCGATGCAGAATGCTGGAATTTAGATTCTGTTTACTGAATCGCATGAAATTTTACCCAACTCCATATAGATGGAATGTATGAAATACGTATGAACGGGGGAAAAAGGATGATTTTATACTTAATAAAATTGGAATTTCTAAGAGACAGATCCAAATGGAAAGGAAGCGATAAATTCCACTTAGACTTACGGAGTTTTGTATAGAATCAAAAAAATAATTCAATTTATACCATTATTATGATATTCCAATCCGTTAGGATACCAGAAAAATAAACGTCGTGATTTGATCTATTCGCTAAGATAAAGACATAAGAATCAGACACAATATACCAGCGTAAAGCTCATTTTTTTAGCACTTACCTTTTTCGTGGATTCCACTGTTCAAAAAATGATTTGCGAAGAACCCCCTTTTTCTTTTTTTAGTCGAATTTTTAGAATAGGATTGAAGTGCGTAAGACGGCTTGTATTTAGTAAACCCGTGCCGATATAGCTATCTATATATACATCGCCCCCCTTTATTGCATAGTTCGCTTCGGGACAGCGCATGTCGTGCTCTATCAAAATTTCGATTTTCTCTTCAATCTAAATTGCAGTACGACAATTTTCGGCAAATTCCCTATAGAGAGGCATCAGACACAGATAAGATAACCAATAAGCTAGCCGCGAAACGATTTATGTTTGGGGTTTACATATACTCATAATTGCTGTTATAATTGAAATGGAGAAGGCTTTTTTTATAGAAAAAACCAATATTGATTAGGTAGGTATCAATTTTGATTTTCTTCTATCATTAGGAAACAAAATTTACAATTTCAATTTCAATCCAAGAGTTGGTCACGAATTTTCAGTCACTAGTTAATGGTTCCAATTTGTCCTTAATTTTGGCTTTTGTGACTGAAAATGCACATTTCTTTTTTCATTTTTCAATAGAAAAAAAGAAAGAGAAAAGAGAGGTATTAAGATGTTGTGTGAGATACTATAAAATCAATTGAAGAACCGGAGCCGATCCAAAAAAAGGACATATTTTTTTTAGGCAAGGAATTAAGAAAAACGAGATTTTATATGGACGTACACAAAAAAAAGAAAAGACATTGAGTACCCCCCCCCCAAACAAAACAAGCAAAGGGGGAATTTTTTAATCTATTTTGTATCGTTTTGGCGGCATGGCCGAGCGGTAAGGCGGGGGACTGCAAATCCTTTTTCCCCAGTTCAAATCTGGGTGTCGCCTGATCAACAAACGATAAGACTCGCAATCCCTTATTCTGCTTGGCTGGTCTAACTCGCCGAATCTTTTCCAGCAAAGTACGCGACTCTTGACATTTTCGTGATTCGAAATAGCTGGGGTTTCTGTTCTTTTTTTTTTTTTTTTTTTCTGTTCCTTAAACTTAAAGTGCTGTTAATCCTTGCATTTAGGATTCACGGAAAGATTATAGTAGTAGAAGCGCTTTCATATCAAATCAAGAGTTACCGATTTATTTCCACTGCTAATTGCTAATGCAGGGTCTACTGACCGGGTCTTGAATTAGATTGAAAAGCCCGAGGGAGAATCGAATTAATCGTTATGGAAGGGGCGGGAGATACTTTGTATGCAGTATACAGACTCATAAGAGTCTATGAATGCACGGGCATTCAATCAATATTCGATTGGACGGATAATTGGCTTTTACTTAATGATAATAAAGGGCAACAAAAAAAACGAGGAGTTCTTATTATTACTACAGATTAGGTAACACTCCCTTTGATACTTCCAAAGAAAAGTGCGACTGTGTATTTTGTTTCATTTTTCCGGATTCTACTAGAAATCATATACGAACTTGTTCTAAGTGGATTTATTGGAGCGTTTCATATTTAGTGGAGTCTTTCATCAAGGGCGTTGGGCCAGAATCCCTTTTTGACTCTGCGCCAGTGATTCCACTATTATTAGGAAACAATAATGGAATAAATTCTTCATATTCATAGAGATAGGGGACATAATTCACATGGATATAGTAAGTCTCGCTTGGGCTGCTTTAATGGTAGTCTTTACATTTTCCCTTTCGCTCGTAGTATGGGGAAGAAGTGGACTCTAGAGATACTACTAATTGAGTTGGGGAATCAAACTGTATCACTTTTTTTATAGATCGTTCTGCAAAGCCTTTTTAATTCTATTAATTATTAAATAATTAATAGAATAATTAAATTCAGTAATTTAATTCCATTTAGAATTTCGAAATTGAATTAATCAAAATACCTTCATTTCGGAATTCTATTGGCTTGGATTCTGGCGAGGTAATTGTATTCGATTCTATTATGAATAGAATACAATTCATAATATATATGAATAATGCTCTTTCAGAATCCAAATCAAACCTATATTTCCAAAATTCCCCTATTTCTATTTTGAAAGGAAGGGGGATACAGATCATAGGAATTTTATTCCAACCGAAGTCTTCCTAGATTTTCTATTTGGTTTTTCTGAACCGGCCCTTGCCAGAGTTCTCTATGGACAATGGGGAAGAACGCGGAAAACCGGACCCCCCTTTTTTTTTATTGGACTGTTCAAAGAGAAAAGAAAGGGTTCACGATTTAATTTGAATAGTTAATAATAATAAGATTGTGCCTTGGTCAAGTCACATATTTCGCACTTACCACCGATTTTATTATTTTTTATTATTTGAGTATTTTAGAAATTTGCTTTCTGCTATGCTTTATTGACCCGTTTCATATCATGGCTCCAGGGTTGACAATCGCCGGGGTACCCCTTTTTGAAATCGGAAGAAGTTATAGAATAGAACTCCTTGGATCATCTGTCAACCGCTCAATCAACGACTTCTTCGGAATGCTAAAAAAAACGATTACTTTATTTCTTTCCTATTTCATTTTCTTTTATTAACTTGATTTTCTTTTAGTAATATATGCCCAAATTTTTTTTTCTTTCATCGATTTGATTCTTTTTTTAATGTATACCGAGATTCATATTGAAAATAATCAGAAATAAATCAATTTGAAAATCGTAAGAGCAGCCTTTCGATTATTTCAGATTGATTGGAATGAACAAAAAGAAAATACAAATAGACGAAGCAAAGAAATAGAATTGAGATACTATGTATCTATTAACATATATAAGGATCCATATCCATATTGTAGATTGATCTCTATTCAGTTTCTATCTTTATACATAAAAATAATAAAAATAGATAGTATGGTAGAAAGATTCATATATGAATCTTTCTACCATACTATCGAATCTCATAGGCTACTGCTGATTCTAGTCCGTTGGTTTCATTTAAGACTAAGACATGAAATTGAATTTTTTTTCTTAAATCCTTGATAAGAACTATAAGAACTAAGAAGTCAAGTTTCGTTCAAATTAATCACTTTGACTGACCGTTTTTACGTATATTATAAGCAAAAACGCAGTAGGAACTAGAACGAACAGTGTAGTAGCAATAAATGCGAGAATATTTACTTCCATAGTCTCATCGTTTGGTTTTTTTTTTTTACTTCGCAATAACTCGGGATTTAATCCCATAGAGATGATAACCCTTTCGCTTGTAAATTCAATGGGATGAATTACATTTCGATGATAGCGAATGGGATCAATATCATGAATAACAATATTTGACTGTCAAGTCGATTCATCGTCGAGAATTCAATAGTATAACATAGGCAGCTCTTTTATCCACACACCAAATACAAACTTTGATTCCTGATTCAATCAAAAGAATTCCTTTACTTTAATACTAATACTTTTTTAATACTAATACTTTTTTATTTACCAGTCTTTTCCAGTCTGTCTTTTCTATAATCGACCGCCTTACTTGTACAACCCCCTAACCGCTTTACACTTTCCTTGTTTACAAAGGGTTTAGAAAAAAACCAAACAAACAATCGAAACGAAATAGAAAAAGAAAAAGGGAAGGGGTTAAGTTCGAAACCCCTTTTCATTTTTTTTTTTTTTTTTTTTTTTTTCAAGAAAATTATATCATTAAAAAAAAACGAAAAAGAAGTGTGATAAAGACGAGTCCCAGTAGAAAAGAATCGAATATTTCATAAAATTGACTATTTTATTTAGATTTATTTCGAGTTTATTCTTCTTTGGCAATACGCTTAAAAAAGATTATTCATTCCCTCTTCGGGAGGGGTTGGCGCCTTGCTTGATCTTTATTTTATTAAGAATATCATCCCCCCTCCCTTGGATTAGTACTAGAACGTATCCCTCAAAAGTTCGGCGTGAAATTTGAATGAGATAAATTCTTTCAAATTCAAACTAGTAATTTAAGTTAGCCAAACTAGAAACCAGAAAAGAAGATACTTTGAATCTTAATCTTAAAAGTATTCTATCAAAGTAACGATCTTAAATTCAGTTGTGTATACGCTCCCGGGAACGATATGGTACTCGATTCCATTCCATACACAGATGGGGGACAGTCAAAAAAACCAGACCCCCTACGGTAGCTCTTGGAATCCTGAATATGATGCTACCAATAATTGTAGCAATTCGCACATGTCTCTTTCTCATCAATCGGTACTGGTTGATGAGAAAGAGAAATGAAAAAGAAAAAAGAGCAAAGGAGAGCAGTAGGCATGAAATTCTACCATTTTATTTTGCCCCAGTTTAACAGAAACGGCGAGATATATTGATGTTTTTTTTTTATTGGATTTGGATCCGTCGGGACTGACGGGGCTCGAACCCGCAGCTTCCGCCTTGACAGGGCGGTGCTCTGACCAATTGAACTACAATCCCGGGGCGGTAAAATGTACCGAATACCTATTTTTATGATTTCATTCAAACAATTTCATTTATATTTAGATAAATATCGACGTGTTGGAACCGAGACGTGAGTGAGATATTGATATACACACGGATATACACTTTAGTGAGAGCGGCACGGATTCCTTTCGTTATTGCCAAATCAATTGATAATTCGTTTTTCAATGTCCCAATGAAAAAAAAAAAAAAAAAAGAGTCTTTTTTTGCGTTACTTTATTCTTTTCATTAGACTTTATGCTTTCGATTTCATGATCCTGATATGAATCTAGATCATTATTAGCAAGATCAGAATTTATGGGAACAAATAAATGGAGCAAACAAAATAAATAAATAGCGGTAGGGATCTATCGGAGAATTGGACTCTTTTTATTCTTGAGTCTTTCGTATCTGGCATTTCTGGAAAACAAAGGGGGTTATATCATTTCCTGGTGGATCAGCGAATTATTGGGCCGAGCTGGATTTGAACCAGCGTAGACATATTGCCAACGAATTTACAGTCCGTCCCCATTAACCGCTCGGGCATCGACCCAGGAAGAATAAAGTCTAGGCTTATTTATAATCCACGATCAACTTCCTTTCGTAGTACCCTACCCCCAGGGGAAGTCGAATCCCCGCTGCCTCCTTGAAAGAGAGATGTCCTGAACCGCTAGACGATGGGGGCATATTTGCCCGACTGCCATCATACTTAGTATGAACAGTTTTTTGAAATTGTCAATATAATGGAATGGGATGACTAACTCTAAAGTAAAGGATCTTTCCACCTTTTCTGATGCCATACCAATAGCATTTTTTGATTCGTCCATCAATCGCTCATTCTAATCGCCATTCTAGTCTAAAATCGAAATCTATTATAGAAATTGCTATAAATAATAATAAAAATAAAAATAGGCAAAGTAGAGGACTCTTTTGGGAAGTGATTGATCCGACATAAAAGAAGATTTTTTCTTCATTTCTTCCACTTAACTTTCATTCATTTATCCACTCCTTGGTAAGATGAGATCGGACTATTCCTATATCGCCCTAAGCTGGGAAATTAACAAATGAGAAATCCGAAAATCTGGGAACGGGGATTAAGATTAACAAGTTATCAATTTTTTTTTTTTTTTTTTTTTCTCTAAAATTTGGGTTCGGGGAACAAACAGAATCTCTTTATCACATGTGAAATCTGGTGGATCTATGTCGAATTGGTAGGTCCATGTATCCATGTATCAATCAAATAAGTTTCGTTCCGTTCTGATGGGGTCAGATCAATTTAAGTCAATTCCATTAGGGTCGGTCTTGAAACACTTCATTTCATTGATATTTATCAAATCCAATATCAATAAACCCGGGTTAACCGATACTTATACTTATTACTTATTAAGTAAATCAAAATTATCGTTCCCCTAGGTGACACTCGCCGCTATGAGTCTACTGCATATAATTATAATATATATATAGATAGATATAGATCTATCTTATCCGCCTAGTGACGCCTTCAATAATTGAATCCAATTGCCCTTTTAACTCAGTGGTAGAGTAACGCCATGGTAAGGCGTAAGTCATCGGTTCAAATCCGATAAGGGGCTTTTTGGCCTTTTTCATAAATATAAATATAAATATAAATAAAGTAAAGTGGTAATATTCATATTGAAACGGGAATAAAAATTGTGTTGATTTGTAATAAAAAAAGTAACCAACTGGATAATAATGTAATTATAAACTTTCGAATTTAATGATAATACGTTATCCTTATAATGAGTTAGAATATAGTAATTAGAATAGTAATTCTACTTCTAAAAGAAAGTTGCTAAAAGAAAGTTGAACGCTTGTTTATTATAATGAGTAATGTGAAGTCGTCTCTTCGATCACCAAATATTTTTCTTTTCCATTATTCCAATCTAATCTATTGTAAAGATTCGAAATCAACAAAATAAAAAGTAAGTGGACCTAACCCATTGAATCATGACTATATCCACTATTCTGATATTCAAATTGCAAATTCGATAGCTATGAAATTCGAACAGTAGATTTTTTTTATTTGATATTTCTTTGGA